AATTATCTATATGTAATGAATATAACTATGTATTCAAATTTATGTATATTATTAAAATGCAATTTAAAATAAAAGAATTTCTATATAGAATTATTTAGATAATGGTGATTAGAATGAACGATTCATAAATATAAATGACTAATCAAAAATTCTATGGAATAATGAAAGACAGAAAAATCCTTCAAATTGAGTCATATTATTCCATTATATTTATATTGACAATTTCAAAAAACTATTCATACTATGATCATAGTATGATGGTAGTCGGGCAAGTATGCCCCCATCGTCTAGTGGTTCAGGACATCTCTCTTTCAAGGAGGCAGCGGGGATTCGACTTCCCCTGGGGGTAGGGTACTACGAAAGCAAGTTGATCGTGGATTATCAATAAGCTTCGAATTGATTCTTCCCGGGTCGATGCCCGAGCGGTTAATGGGGACGGACTGTAAATTCGTTGGCAATATGTCTACGCTGGTTCAAATCCAGCTCGGCCCAATAATTTTCGGATCCACCGTGAAATAATATAACCCATTTGTCCTTCTACGGAAATGCTTGATACGGAAGAATAAAATAAAAAAAACTCCTATTTTCTGATATCTCTCTCTACTGTTATTTTTTTTTCTATTTCTTTTTCCCACAAATTCGTATCTTGATAATGATCTCGGCTCATATCAGGTCAGGATCTGTAAATATAAAGTTTCAGAAAAAAATAAATTTAAGAAAAAAAAGAATACAGATTGATTATCAATTAATTTGACAATAACGAAAAAACAACTATAAATCCATGCTCCTCTCACTAAAGTGCATGTCCCCGCGTATATCAATCTATTACTCGCATCTCTGTTAGAATATGACAATTCTAATCTAAAATCTACATAGAAAGGGTTTGAAGGAAATTAAATCATAAATATATGTTGTACACTTTATTTCCCTGGGATTGTAGTTCAATTGGTCAGAGCACCGCCCTGTCAAGGCGGAAGCTGCGGGTTCGAGCCCCGTCAGTCCCGATGGATCCAAATCCAACAAAAAAAAATACATCAATTCATCTCTTCCTTTCCTGTGAAAGAGAGAACAAATAAGATAAATGAATTTGATTCCAAACGGGATTTTTCTTATTTTTTTTAAGAAGATTTGATCAGTACAAAAAAAGGAAGGGGTTTAGTTCGAACCTCCCTCCTTTTCCTTTTTTGAATTTCGCTGCTATTGTTTGTTTATAACCAATGTGAGGGTAAAGATAGTCTGATGAAATTTCATCAGATGATTGCATTGGACAAGAGAGAGGGCAGTAGATTAGAGAAAAGAATGCAAAAAATGATAAATAAAGTAAAGAAATTCTTGATTGGATCAGAAATCCCATTTTGTTTGAATTCGGTATGGATAAAAGATCTTCCTATGTTATACTATTCAATTCTCGACGATGAATCGATTTGATAGCTCTGATATTGTTATTCATGATATTTTAATACGATTCGATATCATCGAGATTTAATGCATCCCATTGAATTTACAAGCGAAACATTTATCATCTCTATGGGATTAAATCCCGAGTTATTGCGAAAAAAAAATGAAACGATGAGATTATGGAAGTAAATATTCTCGCATTTATTGCTACTGCACTGTTCATTCTAGTTCCTACCGCCTTTTTACTTATAATATACGTAAAAACAATCAGTCAAGGTGATTAATTTGAATTAAACTTGACTTTTTTGTTCTTATCAATGATTGAAGATAAGAAAAATGAAACGAAAAGGATTAAAATTTCGCGTCTTAAATAAATGAAATGGGCAGACTAGAATTATCAGTATTCTACGAGAGAAGTATTCTATGAGATCCGATAGTATGGTAGAAAGAAATATATGAATCCTTCTACCATACTATCTATTATTGTTATTGAAGTGTATAAAATTGTACTGTATAAAAATACAGGTTGAATATGGATGAATCTACAATATATATCTTTATATTTATATATAGATATCATATCAATCAATTACATATATGTAATTGATATAATATACATAGTGGGCCAATTCTATATTCTTTGCTTCATAATTTATGTTGATTCATTCCAATGAATCTGAAATGAAATAATCGAAAGGCCACTCTTACTCTTACGATTCTAATTTCGAGATTTCTCATTCTTTTCAATATGAATTCCGATACCCACCATCAATAAAAATAAAGGAAAAAAATGTTATGAGCATTAAAAAAAAAATAGAGTAATCTTTTTTTAGCATTCTAAAGAAGTAATTGATTGAGTAGTTCACAGATGATCCAGGAGTTCCGTTCCGTGGGAACAACTTTTTATCTTCGGATTTCGAAAAGAATTAGCAAACCCCATCTTTAACGTTTGAACCATGATATGAAATGAGTTCCATAAAACAAGCATAAATCCAAGAAAACAACTAAAATCATAATCAATAAAACAAGCGCACGTAATATGTGGGTGGCTACCCCGAGGTAGTATATTATTATGCGTAGTATTTCATTGGACAACCACTATGTCTATGTTCTTTCGTGTCGAAAGTATGTATCCACTTAAAAACTTATAATAATAATAGAACTCTTTTTTTTTACTTACTGTTCAAAGAAAAATCAAAGAAAAAAAGAGAAACCAAAAACAACAACAAATGAAATAAAAAAAGCTTTGCAGAACAATCTAAAAAACAATCGATACAGTTTGATTCTTCAATTAGTAGTACCTCTAGAGTCCACTTCTTCCCCATACTACGAGTGAAAGGGAAAATGTAAAGACTACCATTAAAGCAGCCCAAGCGAGACTTACCATATCCATGTGAATTATGTCCCCTATCTCTATGAATATAAAAGAATTATTCCATTATTGCTCACTAATCATTATTGTTCACTAATAATAGTGGAATCACTAGCGCATAGTCAAAAGGAGATTCGGACACAACAGCGTTGATGAAACAATCCAAAAAATATAATTATAACAAGTTATTTATTATATATATGATTTCGAGTATAATCGAAAAACATTAAGCACAAGTAAATAAAAGACGGAGAGAAACTCTTGGAAGTATCAAAGGAGTTGTTAGTAACATAACATCTAGGAATAATAAGACCTAGTCTTTCTTTTGTTGCCCTGCATTTCATTACATGAAGTAAAAAGTCTAAAAATAGAGAATCAAGATAGATCACTATCTATCACATACCCCTAATATTCTATTCCTTTCTCATTTGGTCTAATCTTTACAGTCTCCCGATTTTTTATACAGACAATCGGGAGATGGCCTATTACATGCGTGACTTGAGCTTACCGAAAAGAAAGAATTTATTTTTTTACTTAATATTAATAAATATCACTTTTTAAAAGATTTTAAGAAAAAGCCAATTAATTATCCATTCAATATAGTATTGATTGAATGCTCGAGCACTCAGATATTTTCATGAGTCCGTATATAAAGTATCTTCCTCCCTTTCCGTAACTAAAAAATCAATTAGATTCCCTATCTGTCTATCCAATCTAATTCAAGACCCAGTCAGTAGACACTACATTAGTAGTCGAAGGGCTATCATATCAAGATTTAACGATTCTTTTTTTCATTACTCTAATAAATCCTAGCAAGGATTTATAACATTTTAGAGAACGGAACCCCCAACGATGCTTAGAATCAAGTAAATCTAAAGAGGCTTTTTCTTCTGCTTACTTCTGCTGGAAAAAAACGATAAAGTTATATCAGCAAAAAAGAAGAAGGTATTTCGATTCTTTTGTTGATTTGATGAGGCGACACCCGGATTTGAACTGGGGAAAAAGGATTTGCAGTCCCCCGCCTTACCGCTCGGCCATGCCGCCAAAACGATACAAAATAGATGATAATATTCCTTTTTTTTTTGGGGGGGGATTACTAAACTTCTTTTTTTTTATTCTACTTGTTTCTTGAATCCTCTTTTCCTTAATCCCCTTCCTAAAAGAGGGGCCTTCCCCTTTTTGTTTGGATTGGCTCTATCTCTTCGATTGATAGTATCTTACAACACACAATATCTAAAACTAAAAATCGAAAAACTTTTCTATTGAAAGAAAATAAAAAATCAAATGTGGATTGGATTTTCAGTCACAAAAGCCAAAATTAAGGACAAATGGGAACCATTAACTTTAACTATTGACTGTGAATTCATAAATGATTCTGGGATTAAAATTGAAAATTAGGTTTCCCTAATGATATAAGAAAAAAATCCTTCTCAATTAAAATTATAATAGGGAATTTTTGGGATTCAATTTTTACAATTTTTCGTTGAATAGAAAATATAAATTTTCATAGAGCATGACATGTGGTGTCCCAAAAAGAACTGTAATAAAGGAGGAGATATATATATAACTATAGTTATATCTGCACATGTTTAATAAATACAAGTCTTCATACACCCTTCAAGTGTATTCTACGAATTCTACTAAAAAAAATATATAGGTATAGGTAAAATATCTCTCTTCTATGCGAATTTTTTTTTGAACAGAGGAATCCACGAAAAAGTTCCATGTTGTTAAAAAAATATTCTATATTGTTTCTAATGATTATGTCTTTATCTCATGGAGCAGATTAAATCCCGAATCAATTTTTAGTACCCAATCGGATTGGAATATCATAATAATGGTAGAAATTGACTCACTTTTGTTTTAATATAGATATTCTATACAAAACTCCATAAGTCTAAGTAGAATTTCCCAATTCCTTTGTATTTCATTTGTAGTTGTTGCAAATTCCAATTTGAGTATCAAAGTCTCTTTATTCCTACGTTCATATGTATTTCATGCATTACATCTATTACACCGAGTTAGGTAAAATTTCATGTGATTCAGTAAACATAATATAAATTCCATCCTTGCTAGATCGATCCATTTGATGACGAATAAGCAAATAATGGGATTTTTTTTATAAATGGGAAATAAATAAAATGCTTGGGGGTGGAAATGAGAGAATGTCTACAATACCTGGGTTTAATCGGATACAATTTGAAGGGTTTTGTAGGTTCATTGACCATGG